ATGATTATAATTTAAATATTGTATAAACACACTTTGGATTTGGAAAAAATCTTTACTCGAGGTCTTCCTGTTTGCGGGGGGTTTTCAGGAGTGTTAGTGATCTCAGGAGTAAAGGGGGGTAGGGGGGTTTACCGCGAATAAACCTCGGGGGGAAATCTTAAATATCTGGTGAACTATCACATCTTATGCTCTTGATATTAAGGTATGCAATTCTTTATGTATTGTCTTCTCACCATGAACCATTATTACCGACGATTACATAAATGTAATTCTTAAGTACCATTGGTAGTATGCACTCTGAGATGCCAGATTAAGAGCAAAAAAAAAATAAAAACCCCTAACACGCTGGAAAGAACGCCCGGCATGGTGGGTGCTCCCGCTTATGTATTAACACCATTAACTTATGCAAGCGTCAATGAAAGTGTGGGGAATTGATCGGTCAATGGCCCTGAAGTAGGAACCAAATGCCAGGAATAATTCACGAAGTGAAACCCCCACAATATATTTGGCCACCTTCAAGAACCGTATGCATTAAGAAATCAACTGATGGTGGTCTCTTACTACATTAAGATTTGTTCGGGCTGACGAGATGTTGAGTTCTATTATATCGGAACACATTAACGGTTTAGGTAGATTAAAAAGTTTCCATGGATACTTATTAGACAATGTCAGAGTATAGCGAGTTATGTGGATTAATATATTATTGCTTTGTGCTTACCCTTATACTTCATGTTTATGTAACCCTTGGATTAATAAGTGATATATGAGGGTTGTGAACCAATATATGTTGATAATACATGTATGTCCCTAGATCATCATGGTTAATATAAGCCTATGGTGTTTATACATAGCGCAATCTATGTACAGAAGATAGTTTAAGTAGAATTCGAGCTTTGGGAGTTCGAGGTAGAGGTTAGATTCCTCTTTTTCTGAGCAGGAGGGGGGAGTTTAACCCCCGACGTCCGGCTTACAAGACCGGCGCTCTAAAGGCTGAGCTACTTCTGCAGAATCATGCGAGTGCTTTGTTTTCCAGCCATCCGGTGAGTGGTATGATGACTAGGAATAGGGTGAAGTATAGGACGGAGGCGACTTGGCCGATAATAATGTAGGGGTCTTCTACAGGCATTCCTCCGATTCAAGTGAGGATTATAACGTTGGCGATGAGTGTTCAGAATAGGGCTTGAGTTAGTGGGCGGAATGTTAGGCCTCGCTGTTTTGACGTGTGAAGCATTGGGACTAGTATTAGGATAAGGATGGAGGCTAGCAAGGCGAGGACTCCTCCTAGTTTGTTGGGGATTGAGCGTAGGATTGCGTACGCGAATAAGAAGTATCACTCGGGTTTGATGTGGGCGGGGGTTACGAGAGGATTGGCTGGTGTGAAGTTGTCGGGGTCTCCTAGGAGATTAGGGGAAAAAAGTGCAAGGGCGGTTAGGGCGGTGAGTAGTACGGCGAAGCCTACTAGGTCTTTATATGAGAAGTAGGGGTGGAATGAGATTTTGTCCGTGTCTGAGTTAAGCCCGATGGGGTTGTTGGAACCGGTTTCGTGTAGAAAGATCAGGTGGACCAATGTTGCAGCTGCTACGATGAAGGGCAGAAGGAAGTGAAATGCAAAGAACCGAGTTAGTGTTGCATTGTCTACTGAGAAACCTCCTCAGATTCATTGGACGAGGGTGCCTCCGACATAAGGAACGGCAGAAAGGAGATTGGTAATGACGGTTGCACCTCAGAAGGACATTTGTCCTCAGGGGAGGACGTAACCTACGAAGGCTGTTGCTATTACTAGAAGTAGTAGGACGACCCCAACGTTTCAAGTTTCTTTATTCAGGTATGAGCCGTAGTATAGACCCCGTCCGATGTGCAGGTAAATGCAGATAAAGAAGAAGGAGGCGCCGTTGGCGTGAAGGTTGCGGATCAGTCATCCGTAGTTTACGTCTCGGCAGATGTGGGCAACGGACGAGAAGGCTGTGGAAATGTCAGATGTGTAATGTATGGCGAGGAAGAGGCCCGTGAGGATTTGAGCAATTAGGCATAAACCGAGTAAGGAGCCGAAGTTTCATCAGGCTGAAATGTTGGACGGGGTTGGAAGGTCCACAACCATGTCATTTGCGATTTTTAGTAGCGGGTGGGTTTTGCGAAGGCTTGCCATTAGGGTTCTTATAGTTAATTAATAACGGTGGTTTTTCAAGCCAAGGTTCTGGGTTAGAGTCCCAGTAGGAATTATGACTTATATTATGTCTTTAGCTTTGTTTGGGCTCGTTTTGGGTTTAGTAGCGGTTGCTTCTAACCCATCTCCGTATTTTGCTGCTTTGGGGCTGGTTTTGGTGGCCGGGCTGGGGTGTGGGGTGTTAGTATCTCATGGGGGCTCTTTTTTATCCTTGATTCTGTTTTTAATTTATTTGGGAGGTATGTTAGTTGTTTTTGCTTATTCTGCGGCGTTGGCTGCGGAGCCGTTTCCTGAAAGTCTTGGAAGTCGGTCTGTGGCTTTTTCAGGGGTTGTGTATATGGGAGCGGTGTTCATGATTTCTAGTGTGTTTTGAGGGGGGTGGTATGAGTCCTCATGGGCTGTGGTGAATGAGCTTGGTGAATTCTCTGTTATATGTGGGGATATCGGAGGGGTTGCTTTGATATATTCTTTCGGGGGAGGGATGCTGGTTGTTAGCGCTTGAGTGTTGCTTCTTACTTTGTTTGTTGTATTAGAGTTGACTCGGGGACTGAGCCGAGGGGCGTTGCGGGCGGTTAGGTTGTGAGTATTAGGATTGCAAAGGTAAGGGTAAGGAGGAAGAGAGATAGGTAGACTTTGATGATGCCGCGTTGTGCATCGCTTGTTGTGGTGATTAAAGGGGTGTTAATCCGAGTGATGGCCTTTGGTCCAGTTTTTTCTAATCACGTAAGGTCGATGGTTTGGTTGGCGATGGTTTGTCCAAGTGCTAAGTTGAGTTTGGGTGTAAGGCGGTGAATAATTGGAGGGAAAAAGCCTAACATGTTGGAGAAATGGTGAGGGGTGAGTTGGGGGTTGGGTTTGAATTGTTTGTTTGTAAGCATGGCAAGTTCAAGGGCGACAAGTAGTCCTAGGATCGTGACGGTAAGAGCTGCAAGCTTGAGTAGAAGGGGCATGGATATTACGGGTGTTTTTAAAGGAGTGATGTTTGAGGTGAGGATTAGTCCTGCAATGATGCTGCCTCAAGCAAGGCGTTTAATGGGGTTGATAACTATCGGGTTGTTTTCATTAATTGGGGGGAGTGCGTTGAACCGTGGGTGGTTTATGGATACGAAGAAGATGACTCGAAGGCTGTAAGCTGCGGTGAAAGATGTTGCTAGGAGGGTTAGAGTTAGGGCTCAGGCGTTTAGGTGGGAGGTGTTGAGTGCTTCGATGATAGCGTCTTTCGAGAAAAAGCCTGCTAAAAAGGGAGTGCCTGTAAGGGCGAGACTTCCAATTGTGAGACAAGAAGAGGTGAAGGGGGTTAGGTGGTGTATTCCTCCCATTTTGCGAATGTCTTGTTCGTCATTTAGGCTGTGAATGATGGAGCCGGAGCAAAGGAATAGTATAGCTTTAAAGAATGCGTGGGTGCAGATGTGAAGAAATGCTAGCTGTGGTTGGTTGAGTCCAATAGTGACTATTATTAGGCCAAGTTGACTGGATGTAGAGAAAGCAACAATCTTTTTGATGTCATTTTGGGTGAGGGCACAGATGGCAGTGAAGAGCGTAGTCAGGGCTCCGAGGCATAGGCAGGCGGTTAGGGCGGTTTGGTTGTTTTCTATGAGGGGGCTTATGCGGATTAGTAGAAAGATCCCGGCTACAACCATAGTGCTGGAGTGTAGTAGGGCGGAGACGGGGGTGGGGCCCTCTATAGCGGAAGGAAGTCAGGGGTGGAGTCCGAACTGGGCGGATTTGCCGGTAGCGGCGATAATCAGGCCGATGAGGGGCAGGGTAAGGTTTATGTCTTTAGTGGTGGCAAAGATTTGTGAGATTTCCCATGAGTTGGTGTTTATGGCAAGTCAGGCCATGGAGAAGATCAGGCCGATGTCACCAATGCGGTTGTATAAAACGGCCTGAAGAGCGGCGGTATTTGCATCTGCTCGGCCTCATCATCAGCCAATTAGTAGGAAGGATATGATACCTACTCCTTCTCAGCCAATGAAAAGCTGGAATAGGTTGTTGGCTGTGATTAGGATGATTATAGCGATGAGGAAGATTAGCAGGTACTTAAAAAATCGATTTATGTTTGGGTCTGAGTGTATGTATCAAGCTGCAAACTCTAGAATTGACCAAGTTACGTAGAGGGCGATAGGGGTGAAAATGATGGAGTAGTGGTCGAATTTGAAGCTGAGGTTAATGTCAAATGTTAAATTGTTCATCCAGCTTCAGTTGGTGACAATTATTTCTGTGCCTTCGTTAAGGAATAATGAGAGAGGAAGCAGGCTTGTAAGGAAGGCTAATTTAACTGCTGTTTTAACTTGGGATAATGCTCATTCGGGTTTTAGGGGGTCTGGGGCTAAGGAAGTGAGAACGGGGTAGATTAAGATTGTGAGGGTAATGATTAGGGCTGAGGTTATAAGGAGGGGGGTGGGATGCATAGCTTTTACTTGGACTTGCACCAAGAGTTTTTGGTGCCTAAGACCAACGGATGAACTGTTATCCTTTAAAAGCCTGCGAGTGAGCCCCGGGGTCTAACCAAGGTGACGAAAATTAGCAGTTTTCGTTGCTGCCAGCCTCTCTCGGTGGGTAAAAGGGGTTTAACCTTTATCTTTAGAATCACAATCTAAAATTTTAATTAAACTATACCTACAAGCAGTTCAGCCCCAGATCAGTTCTGGTTTTGTAATTAGGAGGATGAGTGGGAGAAGGTGAAGGGCGATTAGGAGGTGCTCTCGGGAGTGGGAAGGTTCTAGTGAGGTGATGTGAGAGGGGGTTGGACCTCGTTGGGTTATTAAGAATATGTAAAGAGAGTATCCTGCGGTGATGAGGGTGCCTGCACCGGTAAGGGCCAGTGTTCATCAAGATCAGTTTAATAAGGAGACGATGATTATTAACTCCCCCATGAGGTTTGGAAGAGGAGGTAGTGCGAGGTTAGCAAGGCTGGCAATGAATCATCAGGCAGTTATGAGAGGAAGGGCTATTTGTAGGCCTCGTGCAAGGATCATTGTTCGGCTATGGGTGCGTTCATAGTTAGTGTTGGCTAAGCAGAAGAGGGCGGATGATGTGAGGCCGTGGGCAATTATAAGGATGAGAGCGCCGGTGAATCCTCAGGGTGTTTGGATTAAAATTCCTCCTACCACTAGGCCTATGTGACTAACTGAAGAGTAAGCGATTAGGGATTTTAGGTCTGTTTGTCGTAGGCAAATTGAACCAGTTATGATAATGCCTCATAGGGCGAGAATGATAAAGGGGTAGCTTAGTTCTTTGGTTAGGGGGTCTAGGATAGTTAAGATACGTATTATGCCGTAGCCTCCTAGTTTTAAAAGGACTGCGGCTAGGATTATGGAGCCTGCGATTGGAGCTTCTACGTGTGCTTTTGGGAGTCAAAGGTGCACGCCATATAGGGGCATTTTTACGAGAAATGCAATAACACATCCGGCTCATCAGAGCTTGGCAGCATATGTCGTGAGTCCTAAGGGGTTTGCGTATTGGAGGGTTAATAGGGACAAAGTCCCTGTAGTGTTTTGTAGTAGGAGCAGTGCTACTAATAGGGGTAAGGAGCCTGCGAGTGTGTAGAATAAGAAGTATGTCCCTGCATTGAGGCGTTCTGTCTGATTTCCTCAGCGGGTGATGAGGAAAAGTGTTGGGATTAGGGTGGCTTCAAATATGACGTAGAATATGATTACTTCTGTGGCGCCGAAGGCAAGGATAAGGAAAAATTGTAAGGAGGTTAGGAGGGTGATATATATGCGCTGACGATTAATGGGTTCTGTTACCATGTGGTTTTGACTGGCGAGGATTATGAGGGGCAAGAGTCAGCAGGTGAGAACAAGGAGGGGTGTGGAAAGGGGGTCTGTTGCTATATGGTGATTAAGAAATAATCAGCCTGTCTCTGAGGAGTTTTTGAGTCAAGTTAGACTTATTAAGGCGATGGTCAAGGAGTGGAGGAGGGCAGAGGGCCATAATCATTTGCTAGGGGACATTCAGGTGGTTGGAACTAGTATGATGGTGGGGATGAGGATTTTTAGCATTGTAGCAGGTTCAGGTTTTGTATTCGGTCAGATCCGTGGGTACGAGCAGTTGCTACTAGGAGGGCAAGGCCAGCGCTTGCTTCACAGGCAGAGAAGGCCAGAAGGAGAAGAGGGGCAGTAGAGAAGTTTGTGGAGTTTAGTTGTAAGGTCCATAGAGAGAGGGCGATGAACAGGGAGAGCATTATCCCTTCTAGGCATAATAAGGCAGAGAGGAGATGGGTTCGGTGAAGTGTTAGGCCTGTGAGGCCTAGTATGAATGCTGAGGAGAGTGTAAAGTGGGAGGGGGTCATTAGGTTGATTGTGGAGTTTAACCACAAGTTTTTGAGCCGAAATCAAACGTTTTTCTTAAACTAATAACCTATTCGGCCCATTCTAGGCCTCCTTGAAGTCATTCGTAAATTAGGCCGATGGTGAGCAGAATAAGGACGGTTGAGGCTCAAAGAAAAGTAAGTGTCGGGGTTGTTAGTTGGTCTCCTCAGGGAAGGGGGAGAAGAAGGGCAATTTCTAGGTCAAATAAAAGGAAAAGGATGGCAACAAGGAAGAATCGGAGGGAGAAAGGAAGTCGCGCTGAGCCAAGGGGGTCGAATCCGCATTCATAGGGTGAAAGCTTTTCATGGTCGGGGGTGATAAGAGGAAGTCAGAAAGAGACGAGAGCTAATGCCATTGATAGGATGGTAGCAATCGAGATGATTGTTATAGTTAGGTTCATTATCTTTCCTTGGATTTTAACCAAGACCTTGTAATTGGAAGTCACTTATACTGACGTTAGTACTAGAAAGATTATGAGCCTCATCAATAGATAGAGATATAGAGGAAAAGTCATACTACGTCTACGAAGTGTCAGTATCAGGCGGCTGCTTCGAACCCGAAGTGGTGTTCAGATGTGAAGTGGTAGCGGATTTGTCGTAATAGGCAGACTGCTAGAAATGTTGAACCAATGATTACGTGTAGCCCGTGAAAGCCGGTAGCTACAAAGAAGGTGGAGCCGTATACCCCGTCTGCGATCGTAAAGGGGGCTTCGTAGTATTCCATTGCTTGAAGAAAGGTGAAGTAAAAGCCTAGGAGGATTGTTAAGAAAAGGGCTTGGATTGCTTGTTTGCGTTCACCTTCTATAAGGCCATGGTGTGCTCAGGTGACCGTAACTCCGGAAGCCAGAAGGACCGCCGTATTAAGCAAGGGCACTTCAAACGGATCTAGGGTTGTAATGCCTGTTGGAGGCCAGCAGCCTCCTAGTTCAGGGGTGGGGGCGAGACTTGAATGGTAGAAGGCCCAGAAGAAGCCTAGAAAGAAGAAAACTTCGGAGGTAATAAAAAGAATTATTCCGTATCGAAGGCCTTTTTGTACAGGAGGTGTGTGGTGCCCTAGAAATGTTCCTTCCCGGATAATATCTCGTCATCATTGGTATATTGTTAGGAGTAGGAGGGCTAGACCTAGTGTTATTAGGAGGGTAGAATTGAAGTGAAATCAAATTGCGAGGCCGGATGTTATTAGTAGGGCGGCAACTGCACCTGTTAGGGGTCAGGGGCTTGGGTCAACTATGTGGTATGCATGAGCTTGGTGGGCCATTATACGTTTTCTTGTAGGTAGAGACTTAGTAAGAGGACGAAAACATAGGCTTGGATTATCGCAACAGCTACTTCTAAAAGAGTAAGGAGAAATAGAAGAGTTGTTGTAAGGAGGGCCACAGTGGGTATTAAGGGAAGAAGTACAAAGGCAGCAGTGGCGATAAGTTGGATTAAAAGATGCCCTGCGGTGAGGTTGGCTGTTAGTCGTACCCCTAGTGCGATTGGTCGAATGAATAGGCTAATGGTTTCGATGATGATTAAGACAGGGATGAGAGGGGTGGGTGTGCCTTCTGGAAGAAGGTGACCAAGGGCGATGGTTGGTTGATTTCGTATGCCGATAACTACTGTGGCTAGTCAGAGGGGGACTGCAAAGGCCATGTTTAGGGATAGTTGGGTGGTGGGGGTGAAAGTGTAAGGAAGTAGGCCGAGCATATTTAGTGTGATGAGAAAGAGTATGAGAGAGGTAAGGGCAAGGGCTCATTTATGACCTTGGGCTCCTAGTGGTAGGAAGAGTTGATTTGTAAATCGTCCAATGAATCAGTTTTGTAGAGTCAGGAGTCGGTTATTTAGTCAACGGGAAGAGGGGGCGGGGAAAAGAGTTCAGGGGAGGGTTAGGGCTAGGGCCATCAGTGGAAGGCCTAAGAAGACAGGACTTGAGAATTGATCGAAGAAGCTTAGAGTCATGGTCAGGTTCAGGATTCTGTTTTGGGTTTTTCTGTGCTTTGGGTTGTTGGCTCATTAGGGAATGAGTGGGCTAAGACTTTTGGGGGTAAGATAGTGAGGAAAACTAGTCAGGAAAAGACTAGGATTGCGAATCATGGGGCTGGGTTGAGTTGAGGCATGTCACTAAGGGTGGTTGGGAGTCACCATTTTTAGCTTAAAAGGCTAACGCTGTTGCCCTGTTTAGCTTCTTAGTGAGGCGTCTTCAAGTATTAGGGTGGATCAGTTTTCGAAGTGCTCTAGTGGTACAGCTTCGACTACAATGGGCATAAAGCTATGATTTGCTCCGCAAATTTCTGAGCATTGTCCGTAGAAAACTCCTGGGCGGGATGCGATGAAGGCTGTTTGGTTCAGTCGACCAGGGACTGCGTCTATTTTAACCCCCAGGGAAGGGACTGCTCATGAATGCAGTACGTCTTCTGCGGAGACCAAGATTCGAAGGGGGGATTCAACGGGAATCACCATGCGGTGGTCCGTTTCTAGAAGTCGGAACTGGCCTGGGGCCAGGTCTTGTGTCGGGACTATGTAGGAGTCGAATCCTAGATCTTCGTAGTCCGTGTATTCGTAGCTTCAGTATCATTGGTGGCCCATGGCTTTAATTGTGAGATGTGGGTCATTGATTTCGTCTATTAGGTAGAGAATTCGCAGGGAGGGCAGTGCGATGAGAATGAGAATAATAGCTGGAAGAACTGTCCAAATAGTTTCGATTTCTTGTGAGTCTAAGATGTATTTATTAGTTAGCTTAGTTGACACTATGGCTACAATAATATAAAGCACAAGAGTGCTAATTAGTAGAAGGATTATTAGGGCGTGGTCGTGGAAATGAAGAAGTTCTTCTATTACGGGGGAAGCTGCATCTTGAAGTCCTAATTGAGAGGGATGTGCCATTAATTGGGGTTTAAGATACGTGGGATTTCCACCCACAATTTTGCCTCGACAGGGAAGTGTTATGTTTTCACTAGTATCTTATGAAGAAAGTGGCAGAGTGGTTATGCGGCTGGCTTGAAACCAGCCTACGGGGGTTCAATTCCTCCCTTTCTCGAGTGGTTTGATGGAATTTGGACGAATGCAGGTTCTTCGAATGTGTGGTAAGGGGGAGGGCAGCCATGTAGCCATTCTACATTTGTAGAGGCCAGTTCGACAGATAAAACTTCACGTTTGGCGGCGAATGCTTCTCAGAGGATAAATAGGAACATGATTACGGCTACAAGGGAGATGAGGGAACCGATGGATGAAACAGTATTTCATAGGGCGTAGGCGTCGGGATAGTCTGAGTATCGGCGAGGCATACCTGCAAGTCCTAGGAAGTGTTGGGGGAAGAAGGTTAGGTTGACTCCTACAAATATTACTGTGAAGTGGATTTTAGTTCAGGTGCTATGTAGGGTGTATCCGGAGAGTAGTGGGAATCAGTGTACAAAGGCGCCCATAATTGCGAATACTGCGCCCATCGATAGGACGTAGTGGAAGTGGGCTACTACATAGTATGTGTCGTGAAGGACGATGTCTAAGGATGAGTTGGCTAGGATAATGCCAGTCAGGCCCCCTACTGTGAATAAGAAGATAAACCCTAGTGCTCAGAGTAGTGGGGTTTCTCATTTAATTGCACCCCCGTGGAGAGTGGCCAGTCAGCTGAATACTTTTACCCCTGTGGGAATTGCAATGATTATTGTGGCAGATGTGAAGTATGCTCGTGTGTCTACGTCTATTCCTACTGTAAACATGTGGTGGGCTCAGACAATGAAGCCCAGAAGGCCGATTGCTATTATTGCCCAGACTATACCCATGTAGCCAAAGGGCTCTTTTTTACCGGAATAGTAGGCTACAATATGTGAGATTATACCGAATCCTGGGAGGATAAGGATATAGACTTCAGGATGACCAAAGAATCAGAAGAGGTGTTGATAAAGGATAGGATCACCGCCCCCTGCTGGGTCAAAGAAAGTGGTGTTGAGGTTTCGGTCGGTGAGGAGCATTGTAATTCCTGCAGCAAGGACTGGAAGGGAGAGAAGCAGGAGGACGGCGGTGATTAGAACGGCTCAGACGAAAAGGGGGGTTTGGTATTGGGAGATTGCAGGGGGTTTTATGTTGATAATTGTTGTAATAAAATTAATTGCTCCTAGAATAGAAGAAACTCCTGCAAGGTGAAGAGAGAAAATAGTCAGGTCTACGGAGGCTCCTGCGTGGGCCAGGTTGCCCGCGAGTGGTGGGTATACTGTTCATCCTGTGCCGGCACCGGCTTCTACGCCTGAGGAAGCAAGGAGGAGAAGGAAGGAGGGAGGGAGAAGTCAAAAGCTCATATTATTTATTCGGGGGAAGGCCATGTCTGGGGCGCCGATTATTAGTGGCACCAGTCAGTTTCCAAAGCCTCCGATCATAATTGGCATTACTATAAAGAAAATTATTACAAAGGCGTGTGCTGTAACAATGACATTGTAAATTTGGTCGTCTCCAAGGAGGCTCCCAGGTTGACTAAGTTCGGCTCGGATTAGGAGGCTAAGCGCCGTCCCAACCATTCCGGCCCAGGCACCAAATACTAAATAAAGAGTGCCAATGTCTTTGTGGTTGGTTGAGAAGAATCATCGCGTGATTGCCACAGGTAGGATGGCTGAGTAAGTGGTGGGTTGTAGCCCCATAGACAGAGGTTTAAGCCCTCTTCTTACCAAGTCCCGAGGTGCTTAGCATGCCGGATTGCAAATCCGAAGGAGCAGGTTAGCGCCTGCCGGGGCTTTCCCCGCCTTTGTAAACTTGGCAGGCGGGGAAAGGTAGGTGGATGCTCTCTGGATTGAGCGCTTAGCTGTTAACTAAGATTTTGCGGGATCGAGGCCCGTTCACCTAGTAAGGCTTTAGCTTAATTAAAGTGTCTGTTTTGCATGCAGGCGATGTGAGGTAATATCTCGCAAGTCTTATCAGAAATTGGAAGGTTTTCACTTCCGCTGAGGGCTTTGAAGGCTCTTGGTCTCTTTTTTAACCTAAATTTCTAGTGGGAGAGTAAAGTGGTGATTGTGGGTGTTAAGGGGAGTAGTGTGACAGTGGCGATGGTTGAGATTGCAAGGGGGAGCGCTGATTGTGTTGAGGGAAGGCGTCACGGTGTTGTTCCGGTTGGGCTGTTTGGGGCCATTGTAAGGGTTGCTGCGTAGGATAGCCGCAGGTAGAAGTATAGGCTTAGAAGGGCGGTGAGGGCGGCCAGTGTGGCGGCGGGGGCTAGTCCTTGTTTGGCTAGTTCATCAAGGATTAGTCATTTGGGCATGAACCCGGTGAGAGGCGGAAGGCCTCCTAGGGAGAGAAGGATAAGGGGGGTGATTGCAGCAAGGGCGGGTGTCTTTGCTCATGCGGTGGCTAAGGAGTTGATGGTAGTAGTTTCATTTAGTTTAAAGACAAGGAATGTTGTGAATGTTATTAGGAAGTATAGGATGAGAGTTAGCAAGGTAAGGGAGGGAGAGAATTGTAGTACCAAGATTATTCAACCGAGATGTGCGATTGAGGAGTACGCTAGAATTTTACGAAGTTGGGTTTGATTTAGGCCTCCTCATCCGCCAACCATTGTGGAAGTAACACCTAGGATGATGAGGAGGGGGGAGTTGGTTGGGTGGATCTGGAGGAGGAGAGCAAAGGGTGCCAGTTTCTGCCAGGTTGCGAGAATGAGGCCTGTGGTTAGGTTTAAACCTTGGAGTACTTCCGGTAGTCATAGGTGCATGGGAGCTAGGCCAATTTTAAGGGCTAGTGCAAGGGTGGTTATAGTAATAGGGAGGGGGTGGGATATTTGTTGGATTTCTCATTGTCCGGTCAATCAGGCATTAGTGATGCTTGCGAATAGAAGTATAGCGGTGGCAGTGGCTTGTGTTAAAAAGTATTTGGTGGATGCTTCGATTGCTCGGGGGTGGTGCTGTTGAGCTATTAGAGGGATGATGGCGAGCGTGTTGATTTCTAGGCCTATCCAGGCAAGAAGTCAGTGGGAGCTTGAGAATGTGATTATAGTGCCTAGGCCTAGGTTGAATATTAGGATGGCTAGAATGTAAGGGCTCATTAGTAGAGGAAGGATTTTAACCAACATGCTTGGGGTATGGGTCCAAGAGCTTATTTAGCTGACTTTACTAGGGGGTAGTGTAGTGGAAGCACCAAGAGTTTTGATCTCTTTAGGTGGGGTTCGAGTCCCCTCTCTCTAAGAATTGGAAGGGTTTTAACCTTCATGATTCACTCTATCAAAGTGATCCTTTACTTCAGGCACAATTCCTGGGGTTTAAAGGTGAGGTGGTACTGCTGCTAGTGCGATGGGTAGTGCGAGGTGTCAGATGATTAAGGCGAGAGTGAGAGGTAAGAAGTTTTTTCAGATGAGGTGCATGAGTTGGTCGTATCGGAAGCGGGGGTAGGAGGCCCGCACTCATAGGAAGACTATTGATAGAAGGGCTGCTTTTGTTATTAGGCTTACGGTGGTGAGTTCAGGTAGTGAGGGGATGTGTGTGGCTCCGAAGAATAGGACGGCGGTAAGGGTATTTATTAGTAGAATGTTTGCATATTCTGCCAAGAAGAAGAGGGCGAAGGGGCCTCCCGCGTATTCTACATTGAATCCGGAAACTAGCTCGGATTCTCCTTCGGTGAGGTCAAAGGGGGCTCGGTTGGTTTCTGCAAGCGTCGAAATGAATCATATGGCTGCTAGGGGTCAGGCGGGTAGAATAAGTCAGACGCTTTCTTGGGCCACATTAAATATTTGTAGGGTAAAGCCGCCCGTGAAAATGATGATGCTGAGAAGGATTAGTCCCAGGCTGACCTCGTATGAGATGGTTTGCGCGACGGCTCGTAGTGCCCCCACCAGGGCGTACTTTGAGTTTGATGCTCATCCGGAACCTAGGATGGAGTAGACTGCAAGGCTTGAGAGGGCAAGGATAAAGAGAATCCCGAGGTTGAGGTCTAAAGTGGGGTAAGGTATGGGTATGGGGGCTCAGAGGGTTATTGCTAGTGTAAGGGCGAGCATTGGGGCTAGGATGAATAATAGGGGGGATGAAGTAGAGGGGCGCACTGGTTCTTTGATAAATAGTTTGACGCCGTCTGCAATTGGCTGTAGGAGGCCGTAGGGGCCTACAATGTTAGGCCCTTTACGTAGTTGTATGTATCCTAGGACTTTTCGTTCGATGAGTGTTAGAAATGCGACGGCTAATAAGACGGGTACGATAAAGGCGAGGGGGTTGATGATATGTGTTAATAGTGCGTGGGTCATAGTTGGGGAGAGGATTTGAGCCTCTGTAGAAAGGGCTTAGGCCTTTTGCAATTACCGAGCTCTGCCACCCCAACATGTCATTGTTTATGACTAGGGGGTATGCCCTCTTATCTAATTTAGATGGCTTCATTAGGTGGGGGTAAGGCGTACTTTTAGCATAGGCCTTCTCTTTTCGGTCCTTTCGTACTAGAAAAGATCATATCATAGATAGAAACCGACCTGGATTGCTCCGGTCTGAACTCAGATCACGTAGGACTTTAATCGTTGAACAAACGAACCCTTAATAGCGGCTGCGCCATTAGGATGTCCTGATCCAACATCGAGGTCGTAAACCCCCTTGTTGATAGGGGCTCTAAAAGGGGATTGCGCTGTTATCCCTGGGGTAACTTGGTTCGTTAATCGGCGTTGCCGGATCGTAGGGTCAGAAATTCTGGTGATTAGAACGGGGGTTCATGGTTGTGGGAGTAGTACTCCTATTCCGCATGGAGGTTGTGTTCTTCTCCTCGGTCACCCCAACCGAAGACATCAAGGCAGGGGGCATTAAGTTTGGCCTTTTGTTTTAGGGTGTTTAACATGGTCTGTTTTGGTGTCTAAAGCTCCACAGGGTCTTCTCGTCTTATGGTTGTATCTCCGCTTCTGCACGGAGAGATCAATTTCATTGACCTAAAAGAGGAGACAGTTAAGCCCTCGTCGTGCCATTCATACAGGTCCCCATTTAAAGGACAAGTGATTGCGCTACCTTCGCACGGTCAAAATACCGCGGCCGTTAAACATATAGTCACAGGGCAGGCGGGACCTCTTATTTGTTATATGCAAGAGGCGATGTTTTTGGTAAACAGGCGAGGCTTGATGTTTGCCGAGTTCCTTCTCTTTTTTTTAGTCTTTCCTTGTGGGCACGCTAGTGTGAGGTTAACGGTTATGGTATGTGGAGGTTTTTCTGGTTGTCTTTTTAGTGTTGCATTACCCTCTTGTTTTGGGTCCGTTAATTTTCGGTGGGGGTTCGTTCCGATGTACACTTGTGCAAGGAGAGGGTCGGGCCCTCTTATTACTGATATTAGCATTATCTCTTCCATGGCGGCATGGAAGGGCCTGGTAGGTTTAGAGGATTAAGATGTTATTAGCATTATTAATGGGGAAGGGTATGTTCGAGCTTTAACGCTATCAATGTGGGTGGCTGCTTTTAGGCCCACCAGAACATATGCCTTGGTTTATTATGATCTTTATCCTTCTGTTAAAGTTGTATCTTGTAACAAAGGAGCTGTACCCCCTTTGTTTAACTCTTTTAGCTTCTTTAAACCTGGTGGGTTTAATTAAGGTTTTTGGGGGAAGAAGTCAAAAGGCTGAACTTGGATTCAATTCTCAGGCAACCAGCTATAACTAGGCTCGGTAGGTTTATCGCCTCTACTCAAAGCTCTTCCCACTCTTTTGCCACAGAGAAGGGTGCGCCCTATTATAGGCTGTCTTGGAGTAGCTCGTCTAGTTTCGGGGGTTCCGACTAAAGTGCGCTTTGCGGGGGAGGTGCTTGCTAAATCATGATGCAAAAGGTACGAGGTTTTATCTCTGCTTTTTTATGCTTTACTGGGTTCTTTCATTTCTTTTTCAGCGTTCCCTTGCGGTACTGTTTCTATAGCTCCTTATTTTCTTTTCTATCGCCTATACTGGGTGGGTAGAATGATTTAGTTTAAGAGTTTAAGTGTTGTTCGGGGGTATGTATAATTTGGTGTTGGTTTTGGTTTTAGGGCTAGCTGTTGGGCGTCAGGGCAATCCGATTTGCACGGATGACTTCTCGGTGTAAGGGAGATGCTTTTCTTTCTTAGCTATGCTCTGATTTATCCAAGTGCACCTTCTGGTACACTTACCATGTTACGACTTGCCTCCCCTTTGCAGTTTGAGCATATTAAATATGATGTGGTTGGTCGCTTGGGGAGAGTGACGGGCGGTATGTGCGTGCTTCAGGGCCAGTTTCAGTAAAACACTCTATTTTTTACTTACTGCTAAATCCTCCTTTAGACACTTGTTTCAAAATGTCATTCGTGGTTCCCTGTTGTAGGGAATGTAGCCCATTTCTTCCCCTTCCATGCGCTACACCTCGACCTGACGTTTTGGGCTATGCTAATTATGCTTACTGTGGGTCCCTCATGGGGTAAGCTGACGGCGGCGGTATATAGGCGGGGGAAACAAGGAAGGGTGAGGTTTAACGGGGGGTATCGGTTATAGAACAGGCTCCTCTAGGTGGGTCTAAAGCACCGCCAAGTCCTTTGGGTTTTAAGCTGGTGCTCGTAGTTCCCGGGCGGGCAGTTGGTGAATTTACTGTCAATGTTTAGGGCTAGGCATAGTGGGGTATCTAATCCCAGTTTGTGTCATAGCTTTCGTGGGTTCAGGCAGGTTAGAGCCACTTTCGTTATCGGGCTTCTTGTCTTCGTGTGCGTATGACGGCTTGGAAGATGTTCGGCTTTAGTTTGGAGATTTGCCTTAACCACCCTTTACGCCGATGCCTAACAACTTGGGCCTCTCGTATAACCGCGGTGGCTGGCACGAGGTTTACCGGCCCTATTGGCTTTAACTGAGTCAAGCTTTCACTCATGGCTCAATGTTTGTCACTGCTGAGTTCCCTTGAGGGTGTGGCTAAGCAAGGCGTCTTGGGCTGCGTGCATTGACGTGTGCCTGATACCCGCTCCTCGTTTCCTGGCGGGAAACTGTTAGGGCATTCTCACAGGGGTGCGGATACTTGCATGTGTAAATATAGCCAGAGTTGTTAGTAAAGTCAGGACCAAACTTTTGTGCTTGCGGGGCTTTTTAGGGCCCATCTTAATATCTTCAGTATTATGCTTTGATTAAGCTACGTTAGC